ATGCAGGTAGGGTTTAGTCTTTTAAGTGGGGTTGGTGTGTGTTTTTGTTATTTTTAATTGTGAAAAAAAGAAAGGTGGTGATGTGTTTGGGTGAAAGACAGAGGAAAAGTTTGATGTAAATTGATGTGTTGTCGATGGTTTGGACAGTGTAGGGAAGGTTGGGCTTAAGTTTTTTCGTTTAACGTTACAAAAAATTGACACAAAAAAAGAACGCATGAAAATAAGGGTTTAGGTGTAAGTCCCTAGGAGCGTTAAATAAAATAGCTATGTCCCTCGACCATGACACCATCTGCTACCCTATAGGTAGAAGGCGCGGGTCCCATGAATGGGGTCAAAGTGCATCAGAGTCTAAGTATGCGACAGGTTATCCAACGAAACCATTACACTTAGGAAACCCCTGCGGGCGATGAAGCCGTTCGGATGTCATATGATGTACATGTCAAGAGGAAGATAACACCTGCTACGCACTTGAAGGGTTTATTGAAGAGACCCCAGAAAGAAAACAAGAGGAAAAACGGTCAGATGCCGCGATCACGAGGCAAAGGGAGGATTTATGCAGACCAACCACTTGTATCTGTGAAGAGCAATAGAGAAGGAATTAGGCGGTTTATGGCCCTGAAATAGGAACCAGAGGCGCAAAAGAGCAAGTTGGGCTAGGGTGTAGGGGGAAAGTATGGCCTTGAAGCCAATAACGAGGGTATAACTGACGTTGAGTAGCTCGGTTCTCGTGAGGTGCACGGTTAATAGATAACCTGGTACTCTGGCTTGGGTGAACTTGAAGGCTGTAGGAGAGTAATTGGACCTAGGAGGTGGGCGGAACTTATGACGAGGTGAATTCGAAGGTGTACTGGTACGATATCCGTGTGTTAAGTGGGTTCTAAGCACGATTAAGCCCTCTCGATCTCGGGTGACGCGTGTGTTAGCCTGGGCTAGGATCACTTGGGTGTACTGTACTTGGATCCGGATGTGCCTAGGAGGGATACTGTCCGCACAGGTTGTCATGGGAGAACATGTTTGAGTTAGGGGGGTGAAGGACTTGCTTGTGATGTGGAATATACTGCATTGTATTAGTGTCTGATGGGGTATATAATGTGATGCAAAGTAATACATACCATTAAAGGGCACGTAGAAGGTACCGGGGGGGTTGGGGGGGGGTAGGGAGTTTTGGGTTCCTGTAGTTAAAACTCAATAGCGACGGCTTTTCAGGCCGTAGGTCTCGGGTAAGGGCCGGGCGGGAACTATGATAAATTTTGTCCTGTTTCTTGGGTTGTGTTTTGTTCTTGGTAGTTTAGCGGTTGCATCTAATCCTTCCCCTCATTATGGGGTTGTAGGTTTGGTTGTGGCATCTATTGCTGGATGTGGGTGGTTGGTGAGTTTGGGGGTTTCTTTCATGTCCTTGGTGTTGGTAATGGTTTACTTGGGGGGTATATTGGTAGTTTTTGTGTATTCGGTGTCGTTGGCAGCAGACCCTTATCCGGAGGCTTGGGGTGATTTGGGTGTTATTGGGTATGGGGTGGGTATGGGTCTGGTTGTGGTTGTGGGGGCTGTTATGGGTGGATCGTTAGGGGTTTCATTTGAGGGTGGGACGGTAGATAATTCTGGTCTACTTTCAGTTCGGTTGGATGTTAGTGGGGTTGCTTTGTTGTATTCATGCGGGGTGGGGTTGTTCTTAATTGGGGGGTGAGGGTTGTTGTTGACTCTGTTTGTGGTTTTGGAGCTTGTTCGCGGGTTGTCTCGGGGGGCTATTCGGGCGGTTTAGGGTTTTAATCAGAAGGTAGTTTAGTTGGAAAATGCCAGCTTTGGGAGTTGGAGATAGAGGTTCAATTCCTTTCTTTCTGATAGGTTATAACTCTAAGAAGAGGCGTAGTCTTCAGTTTTTGGTTTACAAGACCAATGTTTTTGTTAAACTATTAGAGTTGATCTAAAGGTTGAGTATTTTATTTTCTAGAATGGATGCTAAGGGGAATAGGACTAGAATGATGATGAAGTAGGTGAGTGAGGCTAGTTGTCCGATGATGATGAATGGGTGTTCGACTGGTTGGCTGCCTACTCATGTTAGGATGAGGAGGTCGGCTACTAGGGCTCAGAATAGGATTTGTGATAGGGGACGGAAAGTTATTGAGCGTTGTTTGGATGTGTGAAGTAGGGGGACAAGGAATAGGATTAGGATTGAGGCAGCTAGGGCTAATACTCCTCCAAGTTTGTTGGGGATGGAGCGTAGAATGGCGTATGCAAATAGGAAGTATCATTCGGGTTTGATATGGGGGGGTGTAACTATGGGGTTGGCTGGTGTGAAGTTTTCTGGGTCTCCTAGCAGGTTTGGGGAGAATAGGGCTAGTGCGACGAATGGGACGAGTATTAGTGCGAATCCTAGGATGTCTTTTACTGAGTAGTATGGGTGGAATGGGATTTTGTCGCAGTCTGATGGGATTCCTAATGGGTTGTTTGATCCTGTTTCATGCAAGAGGGTGAGGTGGACTAGTGTTATTCCTGCAATTACGAAGGGGAGTAGGAAGTGGAGGGCAAAGAATCGGGTTAGTGTTGGGTTGTCTACGGAGAATCCTCCTCAGGCTCATTCTACTAATGTTTGGCCGATGTAGGGGATTGCTGAGAGTAGATTGGTGATTACTGTAGCCCCTCAGAAGGACATTTGTCCTCAGGGAAGGACGTAGCCTACGAAGGCAGTTGCTATTAGGGTAATTAGGAGGACGACTCCGACGTTTCAGGTTTCTTTGTTTAGGTATGAGCCGTAATAAAGTCCGCGGCCGATGTGTAGGTAGATACAGATGAAGAAGAATGAGGCTCCGTTTGCGTGGAGGTTGCGAATCAGTCAGCCAAATTGGACGTTTCGGCACATGTGGGCTACAGAAGCAAAGGCTAGGGAGGTGTCTGCTGTGTAGTGTGCGGCTAGTAGGAGGCCTGTGATGATTTGCATGATTAGGCAGATGCCTAGGAGGGAACCAAAGTTTCATCAGGATGAGATGTTTGATGGTGTGGGAAGATCGATTAGGGCGTTGTTGATGGTTTTTAGTAGAGGGTGGTTTTTACGAAGATTGAGGGCCATTATTGGTTCTATATGTAGATATTAGAATGATAAGGATGGATAGAGCAAAGGCTCCTAGGTAGGCTTTTATTAGGCCGGAATGGAGGGTAGTTATGGTTTTGGCTATTGTTGTTTGTAGGGAGGCTAGGCCCTCTGGGCCTAGCATTTTGTATCAGGAGAGGTCGATTAAGTGGGAAGCAATTTTTTGGCCCCCGGTCAGCAGGGCTGTAGTACTAAAGCGGTGGATTAAGGGGTTGAAGTATCCTAGGGATGTGGAGAAGTTTAAGAATGGGTTTCGTTTTGGGAAGATTAGGGTTTGGGTTATTTTTGAGAGTTCGAGTGCTAGGACAACTCCTAGGGCTGTTACTACTATGGTTGTGATTTTGATGGATAGGGGTATGGTCATGGGTGGTGTGTTTGTGGGGGGAATATATGAGGTGATGAAGAAGCCAGCGGTGATGCTTCCTAGTGCGAGGCGAGTGATTGGAGAGGTTACTGCTGGGTTGTTTTCGTTTATGGGGGTTAGTGTTGGGATTCGGGTAAATCCGGCTTGTACGAGGATGGTTATGCGGATGGTGTAGATTGCGGTGAATGATGTGGCGAGCAGGGTTAGGACGAGAGCTCAAGTGTTTAGGTAGGATGTGTTTAGGTTTTCGATGATTTGGTCTTTTGAGTAGAACCCGGCTAGAAATGGTGTTCCTATGAGGGCTAGGTTGCCGATGGTTAGGCAAGAGGTGGTTGTTGGCAGTATTTTTTGTAGGCCTCCTATTTTTCGAATGTCCTGTTCACCGTTGAGGTTGTGGATGATAGATCCAGAGCATAGGAATAGTATAGCTTTGAAGAAGGCGTGAGTTGAAATGTGGAGAAAGGCTAGTTGGGGCAGGTTGAGTCCGATTGTGACTATTATTAGGCCCAGTTGACTGGATGTGGAGAAGGCGATGATTTTTTTAATGTCATTTTGGGTTAGGGCGCAAGTAGCTGCAAATAGGGTGGAGAGAGCACCGAGGCATAAGCATAGTGTTAGGGCAGTCTGGTTGTTGCTCAGTAGAGGGTGAGTTCGGATGAGTAGGAAGATTCCGGCTACTACTATTGTGCTGGAGTGTAGTAGGGCGGACACGGGGGTGGGGCCTTCTATAGCGGCTGGAAGTCATGGATGGAGGCCGAATTGGGCGGATTTGCCTGTTGCGGCTAGGATGAGGCCTAAGAGGGGGAGGGTGGGGGTTTGGGAGGGGGAAGGGAATTGTTGGATTTCTCATGTGTTCATGGTGTAAGCTAGTCATGCTATGCAGAGGATTAGTCCGATGTCTCCTACTCGGTTGTAAAGTACAGCCTGTATAGCAGCGGTGTTGGCCTCTGCTCGTCCGTGTCATCAGCTGATTAGGAGGAATGATATGATTCCGACTCCCTCTCATCCGATAAACAGGATGAATAGGTTGTTGGCGGTGATTAGAATGAGTATGGCGATCAGGAATAGTAGGAGGTAGGTGAAAAATTTTGTGATGTAAGGGTCCGATGCTATGTATCATGTTGCAAATTGTAGGATGGATCATGATACAAATAGGGCGATTGGAAGGAATGTTAGGGAGTAGAAGTCTAGTTTTAGGCTGATGGGGATCTTGAAGCTTATAATGAATTTTCATTCTCAAATATAAGTTAGGCTTTCTATCCCAGAGTGCAGGTGAATGGTTATTGGGATTAGGCTTATTAAGAAGGAAGTTTTGACAGTGTTTGTGATGGTGTTGGGGGTGTTTTTGAGGTTGTCTGAGAGCAGTGGGAGGATGATTGGTAGGGAAAGGGTTGCGAGGGTTAGTAGTGTGAGTGTGTTTTGGACTAGTGGTAGGTCCATTACTTTCACTTGGATTTGCACCAAGATGGGTGGCTCCTAAGACCATTGGATTGCTGTTATCCTTTGAAAGCAAGGGGGCTGAGGTTTTATACTCAGATGCAGGAATTAGCAGTTCTTGCTGGTTAAACCTCCCCTCGGCAGGTAAGAAGAGTTTAACTTCTATTTTTAGAGTCACAGACTAATGTTTTTATTAAAACTATACTTGCTATATGGGGATGCCTGCGATTAGCTCGGGTTTAAGGATGAGTAGGGCTATGGGGATTACGTGTAAGGCTATGAGGAGGTGTTCTCGTGTAGAGGAGTTTTGGATGGATGTGACGTGGGGTGGGATTGTTCCTCGTTGTGTTATTGTGAGTATGTATAGGGTGTATGAAGTGGTTAGTAGGATTGTGCCCCCTGTTAGAATGATTGTAAGGGATGATCAGTTAAACAGGGCGATTGTAATGGTAAGTTCTGCTATGAGGTTGGTTGTTGGGGGGAGGGCTATGTTTGCTAGGTTAGCTAGAAGTCATCAGGTGGCTATAAGGGGGAGGAGGGGTTGTAGTCCTCGTGTTAACAGGAGGATTCGGCTGTGCGTGCGCTCGTAGTTGGTATTAGCTAAGCAGAATAGTATAGAAGAGGTCAGGCCATGTGAGATTATTAATATTATTGCGCCTGAGAAGGCTCATTGGGTTTGGATTATGGTTGCAGCTACGACTAGCCCTATGTGGCTTACAGATGAGTAGGCGATTAGCGATTTTAGGTCGATTTGTCGTAGGCAAATGGTGCTGGTCATTAGTGCTCCTCATAGGGCTAGGGTGATGAATGGATAGTGTAGGTTGTTTAATGAGGGGTTTACTAGTATGGTAACTCGTATGATTCCGTATCCTCCTAGTTTTAAAAGTAGGGCTGCAAGAAGCATGGAGCCGGCGATTGGGGCTTCTACATGGGCTTTGGGCAGTCATAGGTGCAGGCCGTATAAGGGTGCTTTTACTATGAAGGCCAGGAGTAGGGCCAGGCCGGTTACTAGGCTTGTTCAAGAGGAGGTTATTGTTGGATGTGTTAGTTTAAGTATTATGAAGGATAGTGAGCCGATTTGGTTTTGTAGGTGTAGGATGGCGATGAGTAAGGGTAGGGAGCTGGCAAGAGTGTAGAATAGCAGGTAGATGCCAGCGGTTAGTCGTTCTGGTTGGCTTCCTCATCGTGTAATTAAGATCAGGGTGGGGATTAAGGTGGCTTCGAATGCGATGTAGAATAGTATTAGTTCTGAAGCTGAGAAGGCAGTAAGAATGAAGGGTTGGGCTAGGAGTAATGTTGTGATGAAAATTCGTTTACGGATGGTGGGTTCTTGTTCTAGGTGGTTTTGGCTTGCTATAATTATCAGTGGGAGTAGTCAGCATGAAAGAACTAGCAGGGGAGAGGAGATTTGGTCGATGGCAGCTCAGTTGGACAGGTTTTTGTTTGGGTAGTAGGTGGGAGTGAGTCATTGTAGGCTGGCTGCAGCGATTAGCAGGCTGTATGCTGTTGTGTTGGTTCATAAGTGTTTGCGCGGGGAGCAGAATGTTAGGGGTAGGAGTATGACAGTTGGGATGAGGATTTTTAGCATTGTAGGAGATTGAGGTTGTGCAGGTGGTCGGAGCCGTGGGTTCGGGCGGAGGCGACTAGTAGTGCTAGTCCTGTGCTAGCTTCACAAGCAGAGAAGGTTAATACTAGGATGGGCAGGATAGTTGGAGATGATGTTTGTGTTTGAATAGGTCATATGGTCAGGGCTACGTATATGGATAGTATTATGCCTTCGAGACATAGCAGAGCTGAGACTAGGTGTGTTCGGTGGAAAGCGAGGCCCAGGCCGCTTAGGACGAAAGCTGAGAAGAAGCTTAGGTTCAGGGTGGACATAAAGAAAGTTATAGGGTGGGGGCTATAATCTGTTGAGTCGAAATCAACTGTCTTGGTTAGACTAACTTTCTGTTATTCTGCCCATTCTAGTCCCCCTTGGGTTCACTCGTAGGCCAGTCCTAGGATAAGGAGAAGGATTAGAGTAGAAGCTCATGTTAATGTGGTGGTTGGGGATTGTAGTTGGACTGCTCATGGTAAGGGTAGGAGTAGGGCAATTTCTAGGTCGAATAGGAGGAATAGGATGGCTACTAGGAAAAATCGGATTGAGAAAGGCAGCCGGGCCGACCCTAGGGGGTCGAAGCCGCATTCGTATGGGGATAGTTTCTCTGAGTTTGGGCTTATCTGGGCTAGTCAGAAGTTAGTGGCAGTTAGAGCGGCGCTTAGGGCTAGGGAGAGGGAGAATATGAATAGGATTATGTTTATTACTCTTCTCTGGGTTTAAACCAGATTTTAAGGATTGGAAGTCGATTGTAATTAATATACTAGAAGAGTAAGATCCTCATCAGTAAATAGACATGTAGAGGAATAATCATACGACATCTACAAAGTGTCAGTATCAAGCTGCTGCTTCAAAGCCGAAATGGTGGGTTGGTGTAAAGTGGAATTTGATTAGGCGCAGGAGGCACACTAGGAGGAATGTAGAGCCAATGATAACGTGTAGTCCATGGAATCCGGTGGCAACAAAGAAGGTGGAGCCGTAGACTCCGTCGGCGATGGTAAAGGGGGCTTCGTAGTACTCTATGGCTTGGAGGCCTGTGAAGTAAAGGCCTAGGAGGACTGTAATGGTAAGGGCTTGGATTGCTTGTTTTCGGTTGGCTTCTGTGATGCTATGGTGAGTTCATGTTACTGTCACTCCTGAGGCTAGGAGGATGGCTGTGTTTAGGAGGGGGACGTCTATTGGGTCTAGTGGTTGGATTCCCACAGGTGGTCATTGTCCTCCTAGTTCTGGGGTAGGGGCTAGGCTTGAGTGGAAGAACGCTCAGAAGAATCCTAAGAAAAAGAAGGCCTCTGACGTAATGAAGAGTACTATGCCATATCGTAGGCCTTTTTGGACTGTAGGGGTATGGTGACCTTGAAATGTGCTTTCCCGTACAATATCTCGTCATCATTGGATTATGACTAGCGCAGTGGATAGCAGGCCGAGGGCTAAGAGTAGTGGCGAGTGGCAGTGGAACCATATAGCCAGGCCTGAGGTTGTAAGGAGGGCGGCGGCGGCTCCGAGAATTGGTCATGGGCTGGGGTCTACTATGTGGTAGGAGTGTGCTTGGTGGGTCATTGGTGGTTAGAGGTTTTCTTGTAGGTATAGGCTTAGTAGTAAGACGAAGACGTAGGCTTGAATCATAGCTACTGCTACTTCTAGGATAGTTAGTAGGAAAAGAACTAGTAAAGTTAGTAGTGAGACCATTGGTATAGTTGAGGCCAGGGTTATTGTGGCTGTGGAAATAAGCTGAATGAGGAGATGGCCTGCTGTTAGGTTGGCTGTTAGACGGACCCCTAGGGCTAGAGGGCGGATTAGAAGACTTGTGGTTTCGATTAGAACTAGGGCGGGGATTAGTGGGGTGGGGGTTCCTTCTGGGAGCAGGTGGCTTAGGGATGCTGAGGGCTGGTTGCGTAAGCCTGTGAGGAGGGTGGCGAGTCATAGGGGGAAAGCTAGGGCGAGGTTTATGGATAATTGAGTGGTTGGGGTGAATGTGTAGGGTAGGAGGCCTAGGAGGTTAATTAGCAGGAGGAAGACTATTAAGGATGTGAGAATGAGAGCTCACTTGTGCCCTTTTTTGTTTAGGGGTGTTATTAGTTGTTTTGTGATGAGGTTGACGGCTCATAGTTGGAGGGTTGATAGTCGATTGGTGACTCATCGGTTGTCTATGGAGGGTAGCAGGAGCGCTGGGAATATTATTGAGATGAGGATTAGTGGGATCCCTAGGATGGAGGGGCTTGAGAATTGGTCAAAGAAGCTTAAGTTCATGGTCAGGTTCAGGGGGTAGTGTCTGTGGTAGTAGGTGTTTTGTTGGATGGAGGGTTTGTAGATAAAAATGATAGGATTTTGGGTTGGATAATTATAGTGTAGGTGAATCATGAAGTTAGCATGATAAAAAATCATGGGCCCGGGTTTAGTTGAGGCATGTCATTAAGGGGGGAGTGTACCCCCTCTTTCTAGCTTAAAAGGCTAGCGCTGTTCCATAGCTTCTTAATGATTAGGATGATATCAGAGAGGATCAGCTTTCGAAGTTGGCGAGTGGGGCGGATTCTACTACGATTGGCATGAAGCTGTGGTTGGCTCCGCAGATTTCTGAGCATTGACCGTAGAAGACTCCGGGTCGGGAGGCGACAAATGAGGTTTGGTTGAGGCGTCCTGGGATTGCATCAGTTTTTACGCCGAGGCTTGGGACGGCCCATGAGTGGAGTACGTCGTCAGCAGTGACAATTACTCGTACGGGTGATTCTATTGGGACAACTACGCGGTGGTCGACTTCTAGGAGTCGGAAGTGTCCTAGGGGGAGGTCCACTGTGGGTGTTATATAGGAGTCGAATGTTAGGTCTTTGAGGTCTGTGTATTCGTAGGTTCAATATCACTGATGACCGATGGCTTTTAGGGTTAGGTCGGGTTCATTGATTTCGTCTATTATGTATAGGATTTGAAGGGAGGGCAGGGCTAGTATGATTAGGACGATAGCTGGAAGGATGGTTCAGACTAGTTCGATTTCTTGTGCATCGACTGTGCTTGAGGAGAGTTTTTCTGTGAGCATAAGTGTTAGTAGATATAGGACCAGGCTGCAGATGGCTAGGGCGACTATTAGGGCGTGGTCATGAAATTCTACAAGTTCTTCTATGATGGGTGATGATGCGTCTTGGAAACCTAGTTGTGAGTGGTTGGCCATGCTTGGGTAATGAGGTGTACGGGGGTTTCACCCGTGATTTAGCCTTGACAAGGCTATGTAATTGTTTTACTAACACTTCTTGATGAGAAAGAAGCATAAGTGGTTTATGCGGTTGGCTTGAAACCAGCATATGGGGGTTCGACTCCTTCCTTTCTTGGACTTGTACGAAGGCTGGTTCTTCGAAGGTATGGTACGGGGGCGGGCAGCCGTGGATTCACTCGACGTTGGTGCTTGTTAGTTCGGGTTGAAGGACTTTGCGTTTGGATGCAAATGCTTCTCAGATGATAAAGATCAGTATAATTACGGCTGTTAGGGAAATTGTGGAACCGATTGAAGAGATTGTGTTTCATAGCGTATAGGCGTCTGGGTAGTCAGAGTATCGTCGAGGCATGCCGGCTAGACCGAGGAAGTGTTGGGGGAAGAAGGTTAGATTCACTCCTACGAATATTACTCCGAATTGAATTTTAGCTCATGTAGAGTGGAGGGTGAACCCGGTGAATAACGGGAATCAGTGCGTGAAACCCGCTATGATTGCGAATACTGCTCCTATGGACAGTACATAGTGAAAGTGGGCTACTACGTAGTAGGTATCGTGCAGGGCGATGTCTAGAGAGGAGTTTGCTAGGACAATTCCTGTAAGTCCTCCGATGGTAAACAGGAAGATAAAGCCTAGGGCTCATAATATTGGTGGGTCTCATTTGATTGTGCCTCCGTGTAGGGTAGCTAGTCAGCTAAATACTTTGATCCCAGTAGGGATGGCGATAATTATGGTAGCGGATGTGAAGTAAGCTCGGGTGTCTACGTCTATTCCGACAGTGAATATGTGGTGGGCTCAGACGATAAATCCTAGGAACCCGATGGATAGCATGGCTCATACTATTCCTATATATCCAAATGGTTCTTTTTTACCTGCGTAATAGGTTACTACGTGGGAGATGATTCCGAATCCTGGGAGGATTAAGATGTATACTTCTGGGTGGCCGAAGAATCAGAAGAGATGCTGGTATAGCACGGGATCTCCGCCTCCTGCTGGGTCGAAGAAAGTAGTGTTAAGGTTACGGTCTGTAAGAAGTATAGTAATTCCGGCGGCTAGGACTGGGAGTGATAGTAGCAGGAGAACTGCGGTGATTAGGACTGATCAGACGAATAGGGGTGTTTGGTACTGTGAGAGGGCAGGTGGTTTTATGTTGATTGCTGTTGTAATGAAGTTAATTGCTCCTAGGATTGATGAGATTCCTGCTAGATGAAGGGAGAAAATGGCTAAGTCGACTGAGGCTCCTGCATGTGCTAGGTTCCCTGCTAGTGGTGGATATACGGTTCAGCCAGTTCCTACTCCTGCTTCTACTGTGGAGGAAGCTAGCAGTAGGAGAAAGGATGGAGGCAGTAGTCAAAAGCTTATGTTGTTTATACGGGGGAATGCTATATCGGGGGCTCCAATTATTAGGGGGACTAGTCAGTTTCCGAATCCTCCGATCATAATTGGTATTACTATGAAGAAGATTATTACAAATGCATGAGCCGTGACGACTACATTGTAGATCTGGTCGTCTCCTAGCAGGGCTCCTGGCTGGCCTAATTCTGCTCGGATTAGCAGGCTTAGGGCGGTGCCTACTATCCCGGCTCATGCACCGAAAATCAGGTATAGGGTGCCAATGTCTTTGTGGTTGGTTGAGAATAGTCATCGGTTGGTGAAAGTCACAGGTAAGATGGCCGAGTGTATAGGCGTTAGGCTGTAGTCCTTTTTACAGGGGTTAAATTCCTCTTCTTATCGACTCCGTAGTGAAGTTCATAGTGAGTTGCAAGCTCATTGATGCACACTGATCGTGTGTCGGGGTCTGACTAGGCAGAAGCCTGTTGGTTTGGGCGTATAGCTGTTAACTATAGTGTTATGGGATCGAGGCCCATCTGTCTAGGGGAAAGTCCTAGCTTAATTAAAGCGCCTGGGTTGCATTCAGGAGATGTGGGGTAGTGTCCTACGGATTTTAACAGAAACTAAGAGGGTTTAACTCTTGTTTAAGGCTTTGAAGGCCTTCGGTTTAGACTATCCTAAGTTTCTTAGATGATAGTTAGGATTATGGGCGATATAGGAAGGAGGGTAAGGGATAGGGTGGTTAGTATGGCGATGGAAAAGTTTACTGGTTTGTTGGTACGCCATTGTTTTATGTGATTCGTGGCGTGTGGGGGTAGCGTGATTGTTGCGCAGTACGCGAGTCGGAGATAGAAGAATAGACTTAGTAGGGACAGGAGGGAGATTGTTGTCGCTGCGAGAGCTATGTCTTGTTTGGTTAGTTCTTGGATGATAAATCATTTTGGGAGGAATCCTGTCAGTGGTGGCAGGCCTGCTAAGGAGAGTAGTGTGAGTAGTAGGGCTGTGTTTAGTGCTGGTGATTTTGCTCACGAAGTCAGTAGTGTCGGTAATTTTAGAGCTTTAATTGAGTTGAGGGTGAGGAACACAGCTGCAGTTATTATAGTATATAGATAGAAGTTTAGTAGGGTGAGTTTTGGGTTGTAGCTGATAATGATAGCCATTCACCCCAAGTGGGAGATGGAGGAAAAGGCTATGATTTTTCGGATTTGTGTCTGGTTTAGCCCTATTCAGCCACCTACGGCTACGGATAGAATGGCAAGGGTGGTTAGTAGTGTGGGGTTTAGCGATGAGGAGGTTATATATAGGAGGGTGATTGGTGGAAATTTTATAGTCGTGGATAGTAGTAGGCCGGTGATTAGAGAAGTGCCTTGTAATACTTCTGGAAATCAGAAGTGAAATGGGGCTAGTCCTAGTTTTATTGAAATGGCTGAGGTTAAAATTAAGCATGAGGTGGGGTGTGTTAATTGGGTGATATCCCATTGTCCGGTACATCATGCATTAGTTATGCTGGAGAATAGGATTAATGTGGAGGCAGCTGCCTGTGTTAAGAAGTATTTAGTTGCGGCTTCAATGGCTCGGGGGTGATGGGATTTTGAGATTAGGGGAAGGACAGCTAGTGTGTTGATTTCAAGGCCGGCCCAGGCCGTGATTCAATGGTTGCTTGAGATTGTAATGGTTGTTCCTAGGAGAAGACTGATGGTGAAGACTAGCTTTGCTTGGGGATTCATCTAGCAAGGGAGGGAGTTGAACCATCATTTTCGGGGTATGGGCCCGATAGCTTGTTTAGCTGACCTTACTAGAAAATAATATAAAGGAAGTATGGAGGGTTTTGATCCCTTCAGTGCGGGTTCAATTCCTGCTTTTCTAAGGTGTTAGGAAATGAGAGGGTTGGTGCACCTCCATGTTCACCTTATCATAGTGACCCTTTAAAGTTCAGGCACATTTCCTGTTTTCTTAGGTATGGTGGTAGGCCCGCATAGCAGATTGGTATGCTGACATGTCACAGGCATAGGGCTAGTGTGAGTGGTAGGAAGTTTTTTCATAAAAGGTGCATTAGTTGGTCGTATCGAAATCGGGGGTATGAGGCGCGGATCCATAGAAACCCAGCGGATAGCAGTAAAACTTTTGTGGCCAGTACCACTGGGTACAGGTCCTGAGGAAGGTTGTACAGGCTGGGGTTGAAAAATAGGAGAGCAGTTAATGTATTTATAAGTATGATGTTGGCGTATTCGGCTAGGAAGAACAGGGCGAATGGTCCTGCTGCATATTCTACATTAAACCCTGAAACTAGTTCAGACTCTCCCTCTGTGAGATCGAATGGGGCGCGGTTTGTTTCAGCGAGCGTGGATACGTATCATATTATGGCAAGAGGTCAGCATGGGAAAATAAGGAAGATGGACTCTTGGGTTACTGCTAGGGTATTGAGGGTATAGCCACCACTAAGCAGGATGATAGATAGGAGGATAATGGCTAGGGTTACTTCATAAGAGATGGTTTGAGCCACTGCTCGTAGTGCTCCAATTAGGGCGTATTTTGAGTTTGAGGCTCAGCCTGATCACAGGATAGAGTACACTGCTAGACTTGATATTGCTAATAGAAATAGGAGGCCTAGGTTGAGATCAGCTAGGGAAAATGGAAGGGGGAGGGGGGTTCAGATTGAGATGGCCAGTAGTAGGGCTAGTATTGGGGTAATAATAAAGAGAATGGGGGAGGATGTTGATGGGCGGATTGGTTCTTTAATGAACAGTTTCACTCCGTCTGCTAGTGGTTGTAGTAGACCAAACGGGCCTACAACGTTTGGGCCTTTTCGGCTCTGTATATAGCTTAGGATTTTACGTTCTACGAGTGTGAGGAAGGCTACTGCAACTAGGATGGGGATGATGTATGATAGGGCTATGATGAAGTTGATGATTAGGGGGTAGTTAGTCAGGAGGTGCATTTGATGGGGAAAGCTAGGGAGAGGATTTGAACCTCTGAATTAAAGGACTTAAGCCTTTTGCATTTGCCGAGCTCTGCCACGCTAGCTTGTCCTTTTCTAGGACGTGGTGTGGAGTGATAGCCTTTTGTAATTTAGTTGCATTCATTACTTAAGGCGAAGGCTTGCTTGTGGTATTGGCCTTACTTTTCCTATCCTTTCGTACTGGGAAGAGTTCATCATAGATAGAAACCGACCTGGATTGCTCCGGTCTGAACTCAGATCACGTAGGACTGTTAATCGTTGAACAAACGAACCCTTAGTAGCGGCTGCACCACTAGGATGTCCTGATCCAACATCGAGGTCGTAAACCTCCCCGTTAATACGGACTCTCGGGGGAGATTGCGCTGTTATCCCTGGGGTAGCTTGGTCCATTGATCAATTTTATTGGGTCTGGATACTATTAGCACGTTGAGGAGTTGCTCTTGGTCTAGAGGTGTGGTCCAATTTTTGGAGGATTTGTTTTTCTCCAAGGTCGCCCCAACCGAAAAATGCAGGCCAGCGGCTTAAGTGTTTGAGTGGACCCGGTGGGTGTTGAGGTTTTTAAGGGTGGCTGCTGATTTTGAAGTTCCACAGGGTCTTCTCGTCTTATGGGTTTATCCCTGCTTTTGCACAGGGAGATCAATTTCACCGATTGCCTGTAAGAGACAGTTAAGACCTCGTATAGCCATTCATACTAGTCTCGATTTATGAGACAATTGATTGCGCTACCTTTGCACGGTTAGGGTACCGCGGCCGTTAAACACTGGGTCACTGGGCAGGCGTCACCTTCAATACTTGTCTATGGTTTGCTGAAGGCTATGTTTTTGGTAAACAGTCGGGCCTTGACGGGTTTGCTTAGTTCCTTTTACAGGTTTTAATCTTTCTTAGTGGACGCTCCTCTGTCGGGTCAACAAGGTAATTGATACTTTGCTTGTTGGATTTGTCGTATCTTGGTAATTTGTTAATAATGTGCTGATGTAAACTTGCGTCGTAGAGGGAGGACCCAGGTTACTCATTCTAGCATTAATTCTCCTATTTGGGTATAGGTTGGCCTGTTAGTGAGGAGGGAATCATAAGGTTCTTATATTTTTGAGGTTTGGAGCTTTGACGCACTCTTTGTTGGTGGCTGCTTGAGGGCCCACAGTATCAATTTTGGGTTAGCTATTTATCCGCTCGTGGAGATTGTACTCTTTTTTAAAGGAGCTGTACCCCCTTTAAATAGCCCTTAATTCGCTTCATTGGGGTTTTGGAGTTCCTTGGAGGAGAATTAAGAGTGAACTAAGATTCGTTTCACAGGCAACCAGCTATCACCCAGCTCGATTGGCTTTTCACCTCTACTAACAAGTCATCCCACTCTTTTGCAACAGAGACGGGTTCGCTCAGTAATAGCTGCTCGTAAGTAGCTCGCTTGGGTTTCGGGGTGGCAAGCTTAAATTCGTTTTGCTTGGTTTTTCTTGCTAGACCATGATGCAAGAGGTACAAGGGTTGATCTTTGCTGTTTGTAGCTTGGCTTATTCATTGTTATTTCATCTTTCCCTTACGGTACGTGCTCTCTATCGCTCCAGTGGATGTCTTTTCTATCGCCTATACTGGGACTAGTAAATGCTTTAGTTTAGTGTAGGGGAGTGGCTTTGTTATTCAGGGTCGATGTATGTTGGGCTAGAGTTTGGCATCAAGACGATCCGGGATGTCGGATATCTTTCAGGTGTAAGCTGAGTGCTTTTTTTAAAGCTACGTCTTGGTGTTCTAAGTGCACCTTCCGGTACACTTACCTTGTTACGACTTACCTCATCTTTAGCTTGGTGGTTTTTTAGTGTAGGGGGGGGGGGGTCGCTTGCGAGGAGGGTGACGGGCGGTGTGTACGTGCCCCAGGGCCGGCTTAAAGAGGGCTCAATTGTCCCACTTTACTGCTAAATCCTCCTTTGGGGGATAGTTTCATATCCCCTTGCCGTTATGTTCTAAGCTAGAAAATGTAGCCCATTGCTTCCATTCCATAGGCTATACCTTGACCTGTCTTATTAGTGTGGTTGGACTATTGTGCCCACTGTTAGGCTTTCAGGGGAGGTGGGCTGGCGACGGCGGTATATAGGCTGTTTTGGCAAGGAATGGTCAGGTAGTATCGTGGATCATCGATTATAGAACAGGCTCCTCTAGGTGGGTTTGGGACACCGCCAAGTCCTTAGAGTTTTAAGCGTTAGTGCTCGTAGTTCTCGGGCGGATGCCTAAGTAGGGGCAGGCATCAAGATTTAGGGCCAGGCATAGTGGGGTATCTAATCCCAGTTTGGGCCCTGGCTTTCGTGGAGTTCAATTGATCGTTGGGCTAAGATCTTCTTTGGGTAGGAGGTCTTATGGGCATCTTGGGCTTATGACAGCTCAGTTGCTTTTTAATCTTAGTTACTTGGATAACATGTGACCACTCTTTACGCCGTTACGTAAGGTTGATTTGGGTCTCCTGTATGACCGCGGTGGCTGGCACAGGATTTACCGACCCTGATTTGCTATGGCTAAGTCAAGTTTACACTCATTGCTTAATATTAATTACTGCTGAGTACCCGTGGGGGTGTGGCAAGTGCGAGGCGTCTTGGGCTACGATAGGTGGTGAGCCTGATGCCCGCTCCTATTGGCTTAATGATAAGGTGTTTAGGGCGTTTACACTGGAGCGCGGATACTTGCATGTATATACCTAGCAAAAACCAACAGTAAGGTTAGGACTAAGTCTTTTGTCCTTGGGTGTGGTGAGACGACCATCTTGGCATCTTCAGTGCCATGCTTTGTTGTAAGCTACAAGGGC